TTGCCTCCCACCTTCCAACCAACACCAAAAAAAAAAAAAAGCTGAGAAACCCTCGAAATCGTTGCATCACAAATTAGTATAATTAAACTAACAGTACCCATTATATATTATACTTCACCTCCAAACTTATATTATTTTAAACACCTTAAACACACACAAAATATAACACCCTAATAAATATTACAACCCGCCTTATAACCCCTTCTCTAACTGATAATACTATGGAGCACTATTACTACCCTATCAACCTACCTAAACTTTTAATAAAATAATACCTTAAAGCTGTACGGAAGGACAGAATGCCCTAAATAAGCATTGCAGGCTCACTCCCCTAATGGGTTTCTATACTTAATGATAATAACAAGCTATTATTTTTATTGTTCTTTATTATGTTACCTAAACTTTTAATAAAATACTACCTTAAAACTATATAGAAGAACGAGACGCCCTAATGAGCTTTGCAAACTCACCCCCTAGTGGATTTCTATACTAATAATAACCAACTATTATTTTAATAAAACTTTTAATCCCAAAGTAAACTCCTCAATTCTAAAGAAGAAGGATAAGATTAAACTACCCAAAATAAGGTTAGCAGCCCCACTTTATGTTCTCCTAACACAAACACTAATCACAACTGACAAATATTAAAATCCTATACTACTTCTAGCCTACAACCAAGACTATTACACAGACAACCTTTTATTTTCAATAAGTCCCTCAAAAGTAGATTAAAAACCCCAAAGTATAAGCCAACCCCCTGTTTAAATAAGCCCATTAATTAAGTATGAGCCCTACAAACCCAACTTAGTGACCCCTGTCTTATCTCATAAATAGTTCCCAAATACAAAATTAACAAAAATCTGCCCACCCCCGCCAACCCCCTAAAACTAAAAAAATCTAAAAAAAGAAAAACTCTAGGAAGCAATAAAACAAGTTCTACATCAAAAACTAAAAAAATAACAGTTAAAATAAAAAACCGCAAAGAAAACGGAGAGCGAACAAAAAGCCCCTTATCAAACCCACATTCATAAGAAGAACTTCTAGACCCCTCACCCCTCTCTGCCCAAGACCCTAAAAAAATTACTGCCCCTAAGACCCTAAGTAAAACTATAATAACTATAACTATATTAAAAAAAATAACCACTTTTAAACTACGCCTAAACTATAAACTCACGTAATCATACTTATTCGGGCAATAAAGGAACACCCTTAATAACTGAATGCAAATCAAACCTTTTTTTTAAAGTATATTGCCTAACCTAAGGAAGACTATGCTCCAACTCTACAGGCCGAAACTGTACATGACTCTCATTTCTTAAGCCTACCTACCATTAGAGACATTGCTTCTCCTATTTTACACTATCAATGTAACCCGTTCGCCCGGCGTAATGGAATTAAAATAAGTGCACCTACCAATCCCTTATTAGCCTCAATTAAGAACTATCACTCTATGCCTAAATAACAATAAAATTAATAACCTCACCAATAAATAGAAATAAATAAAAATAATCAAACAACATCAACAAAATGTCAATATCAAGCAGCTGCTTCAAACCCAAAGTGATGGCTGTCTGAAAACTGGCTATATAAATGCCGACCTAAACAAACTGCTAAAAAAACTGTCCCAATTAATACATGTAATCCATGAAAACCTGTGGCAACAAAAAAAGTAGTTCCATAGACTCCATCATAAATCCCAAAAGAAGCCTCATAATACTCAAATCCCTGAAGAAGCGTAAAATAAGCCCCTAAAATTACCGTTATTAATAGCCTCACCCAAGTCTCCTTAAATAGCCCAACTATTAAACCATGATGAGCTGCTGTAACTGTTACACCAGACCCCAATAAAACAGCAGTATTTAATAAAGGAACATGAAACGGATTTAAAGCCATAATTCCAACAGGAGGTCAAACAGCCCCCAATACCTCTCTAGGAGCCAGCCTTCTATGAAAATATGCTCAAAAAAAAGCAAAAAAGAAACAAACTTCTGAAACAATAAACAAAATTATTCCTCATCGTATCCCAGCTGAAACATTTAAAGTATGAAACCCCTGAAAAGTCCTCTCACGTAAAATATCCCGTCACCAGTAAACTATAGTAATTACGATTATTAATAGCCCAAATAACACCAATGTAAAGCCAGTATACTGATGCATCCATCCCCCTAAACCCACAGTTAAAAATAAAGCCCCTGCAGACCCCGTCAAAGGTCAAGGACTAAATTCTACTAAATGAAATGAAACTCGCAACACATGTTTCTTTTAGAAAATCTAATCCTACTGTGTGGAAAACAGCCATACAAATATACTAAAGAAACAAGCCTAATAAAAATAATTATATACCTAATCTTAAAAATCTTATAAATTTAATATATATATATATAGATATATGTTACTATATATGCACATATAGGTAATTGAATTCTAAACAAGAACAAATACCTATTCGAAATCTGACCGAATATTTCTCACACATAGTTCAAACAATAACTAGAAAGAAACCCCCATAGTGTTTAAGCACAGTAAATTTTCATTTTACAAGAACATATTTATGTTGGGTGTTATTACAAGATTTTAAGTTAAAAAAACTCCAAGCCTTCAAAGCTTACATTAAACTCACAATGTTTAAGTCTTGCACCAAACATCCAGACTATTAAAAACATTATGGAACCATTAGGATAGTTAATTTATAATATAAGATTGTCATTCTTCTGTTCCTCTAAAGGGCCTAATTCCAGGCCAGCCTTGGCGGGGGCTCCCCGACTAGCTTGCAAGCCTGGTTCTATGGATGACATGCAAGGTGGTGTCCCCCACTGGGATGGCCGAGTAGGCAATTAACTGTAAATTAATTCACGGGGAAACCCCCTCCCTTTAGACCAAAGAGCTCGGCCTGAGCAATAGAATTTTAACCTGTGGGAAGTCCAATAAGAACTTTTGGTCCCCATAAATCAAAGCTAAAACAGAAGCACGCAGCTGTTACCTGCAAGATTGTAGTCTTACTGATTTGCTCCAAAGGCAAATTAAAATAAGCATCCTAAATTTAAAATCTGAACCGCACCTCCCAGGAACCCCCTCCCTACCGTCTTACAAGATAAGCTAAATAAGCTATCGGGCCCATACCCCGCCTATGAAACCCTGTTTCTCTTGTTATACACCTTGGTTCTAATTGCTCAGATTAGTTATTCTTAAATAATTACATGGCAGTCTATACGCGATTTATGGGGACGCACACAAAACACTTTTAACAAACAACCTGCCCTAAAAGCTAATAAGCATAATACATAGCCCATAACCCAGTATATTATATTATTTATAAACGAAAGTTAGATCTAGTTATAAGAAACAGGAAAGACAAAGACTTGTGCCAGCAGTCGCGGTTACACAATATTTCCAAATTAACCCCCTTAAGTTAAAAATACTCACAACAAAACTGCCTAAGAAACATTACCACTTATTAAGAAGTTAAATTCAAAAATAAGGTAAAAACTAAAAGTTTCTACATTTTGCCTGAGTAAAACTAATCCAAAAACTGGGATTAGATACCCCACTATTCTCTCACACCCACAATTTATATTTACTAAGATACTACAAGCAGATAGCTTTAAAACTAAAGAACTTGGCGGTGTTTTATCCTATTAGGGGAACCTGTCCTATCATTGACAATCCACAATTAACCTTACCTATTTTAGTCCTTTATATATTCAGCTTGCATATCGTTGTCATCAGCCTATCTCTAAAAGTTTAAATAATAGGCTCTCCAAATACCCAATTTTTAAATGTCAGATCAAGATACAGCTAATAAATGGGCAGAGATGGGTTACAATACATACCCCAGCTATTGAATTCCTCCTTTAAACTAAGAGGATTAAAGCGGACTTAAAAGTAATCTTGGTATTAGCATAACATCATGAATTGGCCCTAAAACATGCACATATCGCCCGTCGCTCTTAACTCACCTTTAAGATAAGTCGTAACATAGTAGATGTAGTGGAAGCTGCCTCTGCCATATAAAATATAGCACATTAGTGCAATTCTCTTACAAAGAATAGGAAGTTATACACTTATTTTACATTATTATTAAGTTCTCTCAACCACCCCCTCTCCCCCCTATAAAATCCTTCAAATTAAAAGTATATAAAAGAAATTTAACTAATATCTTATTTTCTGCAAAGAAACGCCCATAAATAACTAAAAGAAAAACGAAATTTGTACCTTTTGCATCATGATTTAACAAGAAAAAATTAAATATATAATTTCTAGAAATAAGCCTGTGAGCTACTTTATAAAATAGCCTTCGTCGTAAAGAAGGCTTTAATTATAACGTAGATGTGAAATGCTTCCCGCACCTTATGTTAGCTAGTTAATTAATAAAAGTACTAAAATACCCATTTTATGCCCGTCCCTCCCACATAAAGTCCCCTCCGTAAGGGGTAAGCTCTTGCGGCCCATAAAAGATTATTCATATAAATTAAAAGGAAAGTAGGATTAAAATTATCTACCTAAAGAATTTGTTTTAAATTTCACCTTTACTCCAACTTAAATTTATTAAATTTTCTCTAATATTATATTAATTTTCAATTAAAAACCCCCCTTACTTCCCATCAATGTTAAAATGAGTATTGATTTTATAACAAATATCAAAATTTATTAATAAGGTATTAACAACATCAACAACATTAAATAAAATATAAAAAAGGAACTCGGCAACTCTAAGTTTCGCATGTTTACCAAAAACATCTCTCTATGTCTCCCTATAGAGTAAGGCCTGCCCAATGTAATTTATTAATGGCCGCGGTACTTTGACCGTGCGAAGGTAGCATAATCATTTGTTTTTTAATTAAAAACTAGTATGAAAGGCTAAACGAAACTTAACTGTCTCTTTTATAAAAAAAAAAATTAATCTTAATGTGAAGAAGCATTAATACATCTAAAAGACGAAAAGACCCTGTTGAGTTTTAGTACAAGGATTAATTAACCCCTTCTGTTACTTTTGTTGGGGCGACACAGGAGTAATAAACCCTCCTCCCTATTTAATCAAATAAATCTACGACCCAAAATATCTGAATAAGTATTTTTGACCACTAGATAAATTACCACAGGGATAACAGCGTTATTTTTTTTGAAAGCTCTAATTAACAAAAAAGTTTGCGACCTCGATGTTGGACTAAGGCCTCCTTAAGGCGCAGCCGCCTTAATAGATAGTCTGTTCGACTATTTAATCCTTACATGATCTGAGTTAAAACCGGCGTAAGCCAGGTTGGTTTCTATCTTTTCATAAAAGCCCTATCCCTAGTACGAAAGGACCGGGGTAGCTAAATAATTTATTTTCTATTAATAAAATTTACAATAAGCCAAGCTTAGTTGGCAGAATAATGCACCTGACTTAGAATCAGCCTATGGTAAATTACTAACCACTCAGCACCCTATCAATATGGCAGAATAGTGCACTAAGTTTAAGCCTTAAATATAAAAGACATCTTTTTATTGATAATGCCATTAATCAGTTGGGCCTTAACAATGTTATTAGTTTTAGCAGCAGTAGCTTTTTTTACATTATTTGAACGAAAGGGACTAAGCTACTTCCAGTTACGAAAAGGGCCAAACAAAGTCAGCCTTATTGGAGTTCTTCAACCCATTGCAGATGCTGTGAAACTTATATCCAACCAATATTCCTACCCTTCCCCTGCCAATAAATATTTTTTTTTCTTAACCCCAGCTCTTAGCTTAGGCCTTGCTTTTCTCCTTTGAGCCCTTTTCCCACTTCAATCCAAATTTTTCTTCGTCTCCTCAGGGTTAGTTTTTATTATTTGTGTTAGAAGTCTTTCAGTTTATGGAACCCTTTTATTAGCCTGAACCTCTAACTCAAAATATTCTATTTTAGGAGGCCTACGAAGCGTAGCCCAAACTATCTCATATGAGATTACTATGGTTTTAGTAGTATTAACTCCCACGATTTTAACCCTCTCATTTAACCTGGAAAAGATTAATTCTGCCCTATCTACAATCTGGATAGCCCTATTATTCCTTCCCGCTGCCTATACTTGATTTATAATTGCTGTCGCAGAAACTAACCGTGCCCCATTTGACTTTGCCGAAGGGGAGTCCGAACTAGTTTCAGGATTTAATGTTGAGTATTCAGGAGGGGGATTTGCTGTTATTTTTTTAGCAGAATATGCTAACATCATCTTAATGAGAATAATCATAGCCCTATTCTTTTTGGGAGGGACTAGGGCCTGACTTCTTGACTCTGACCTTATCCTAATCTTTAAAACAGTATTATTTTGCTTTCTATTTATTTGACTACGAGCTTCTTACCCACGCCTACGCTACGATTACCTAATAATAATCACCTGAAAAATAATTCTGCCCTTTAGCTTAGCCCTTCTAATAACTATTATAACCCTCCTATTTCTAACCCACTCTATTTAAGCCCTCATTTTCCCTCACTCCATAGTTTAAAAAAAAACATAAACTTTGGAAGTTTAAGACTGAAAAATTTCATGGATTGATATGTCCCTCCTAACTCTTATATTACTAATCTTTATTGCCCCCACCTTTATAGTAGCTATAACCCAACCCCTTCTTCTAACCCTAACTCTATTAATTTTTAGACTACTAGTTAGCCTCTTAACAAGCTTATCCTTTTTCCCTATTTTTGGTTATGCCCTTTTCCTAATCTTTATTAGGGGCATATTAGTCCTTTTTGCCTATATTAGATCCTTAGTTCCTAACATGCTTCACTGAGATACTCACCCGGTTCTTTTTTTTATCTCCCTGAATATTACTCTTGTCTCAATAACAGTCCTCCTCAACCCCCCTTCCCTTATATTTACCGCCCCCACCCCATCCCCCTTTCCAGAAAAAACAAGTGCCCTTTGAGGAGGAGAAGCCCAACAAATCTTCCAACAAGTAAACCTCCCCCTGTTATGATTACTAGCAACCATTTTATTCATTGTCCTAGTTGCTGTCGTAAAAATCTGTTTTATTTATAAAGCCCCCCTGCGGCCTTTCAATTATGCACAGCCCTATCAAAAAATAAATCCTATTTTTTCTATTACCAATAAAACAGTCATTGATTTATCCTACCCAAAAAACCTTTCAATTTGATGAAATTTTGGATCTCTCCTAGGACCATGCTTAATAATCCAAATTCTTACAGGGCTATTCATTGTTATACCCCACATTCCTGACCTTACCTGGGGCTATTTCTCACTTGCCCACACCTTACGCGACATCGCTCATAACTGTATCCTACGAGCTATTCATGCTAACAAAGGGCCCAAATCTTCCAACAAATAAACCTCCCCCGTTATGATTACTGGCAACTATTTTATTCATTGTTCTAGTTGCTATCGTAAAAATCTATTTTATTTATAAGCCCCCTCTACGGCCTTTCAATTATGCACAGCCCCTATCGAAAAATAAATCCTATTTTTTCTATTACCAATAAAACAGTCATTGATTTACCCTCACCAAGAAACTTTTCAATTTGATGGAATTTTGGATCTCTCCTAGGACTATGCTTAATAATCCAAATTCTTACAGGCCTATTCCTTGCTATACACTACATTCCTGACATTGCCCTAGCCTTTTCCTCACTTGCCCACATCTCACACGACGTCTCTTATGGCTGGCTCCTACGATCTCTTCATGCTAATGGAGGGTCCCTCTTTTTTATTTGCATATACTCACACATAGGACGAGGCATTTATTACGGCTCCTATCTCCATGTACACACTTGAACGGTTGGAGTAATAATTTTCTTTCTTACTATGGCCACGGCCTTTGTAGGATACGTACTTCCTTGGGGCCAAATATCTTTTTGAGGAGTCACAGTCATCACAAATCTTCTCTCCGCTATACCCTATATCGGGAATGACCTTGTTCAATGAGTTTGGGGAGGCTTTGCTGTTGACTCTGCCACTCTTACACGCTTCTATGCCTTCCACTTTATTCTCCCATTCATCCTTATTATAATAAGAATAATTCACCTCCTATTCCTTCACCAATCTGGGTCCAACAACCCCTTAGGAATTAATAGAGATACAGATAAAGTAAGATTTCACCCCTACTACACAACTAAAGACTGCGTTGGGTTTATAATATTAATCTTAGCCGCTCTATTTATCTCTCTCTTATTTCCTACCTACCTAATTGACCCTGAAAATTTTATTTTCGCCAACCCCTTAGTAACCCCCCTTCATATTCAACCAGAATGGTATTTCCTCTTTGCTTATGCAATTCTTCGCTCAATCCCAAATAAACTAGGAGGAGTAATTGCACTTGCAGCCTCTATTTTTATTCTTCTCCTATTACCCATAATTCATCTAAGACGAATTCAAAGGCTAACTTTCCACGCCCCTAACCAATTTCTATTTTGGTATTTTACAGTCTCCTTTATTATCCTTACCTGAATTGGCATATGCCCAGTAGAAGCCCCCTATGAAGACATCGGAAAAACTTTTACCACCTTCTATTTTTTATTCTTTCCTCTAAACGCCATAATTATAAAAACCTGAGACTATCTCCTTTTAGCCTAATTATTCTCGTGGGATGCTGTGTTTTGAAAACACATAACAAATGTTCAACTCATTTAATAATTTCCAAGCCTACTCCTATTTTAAAGCCCCCTCTATGGATAATCTGAGACTCACCATCACCATAACTTCATTCCTAGTAATAATTCCCATTTTAAGCATACTAATACAAAAAACCCACTTCCTTAACATTCTCCTATATCTGGAAACTTTCTCTATTACAATCCTCTCCCTAAGAATTCTTACCTCTAAAATTACAAGAATTGGTGGCCACTTTCTTCTCGTATTTATAACTTTCAGAGCCTGCGAAGCAGCAATAGGCTTAGGACTTCTTGTTACAATTCTTCGGACAACAGGAAATGACTACGTCTCCTCCACTCACACTCTTAAATTCTAACTATTGTCACTTTATCTCTTTTGGGCACTTTTCCCTCAAAAAACTTCAAAAAATCATGAAATTCCAAAATATGGCTAACTTCAACCCTTACTTTTCTTACACTAACACTCATCTATCCCACCTTCTCACTAAACTACCTTTGCCAAAACATCTTTACACTAGACTCCTTTAACCTCCCACTAGTAATTCTAACAGCATGAATTTCATCCTTAATAGTTTTATCAAGACAACACTCTGTTCTCATTACAAAAAAAAATTCTCACACTTTTTCCTCCCTTATTTTACTTCTAACTACAACCCTTATGCTAGCTTTTATAACCAATAAAATTTTATACTTCTTTATTCTATTTGAGTTATCTCTAATCCCAACCTTAAGCCTAATTTTAACCTGAGGCTACCAACCAGAACGTATCCAAGCAGGACGCTACTTTATAATTTATACCATTACTGCTTCTTTACCTCTACTCATTGCACTTTTACACCTTATTAAATCCTCCCCCCAATCTAACATACTTTTTAACATACAAATTTCTATTACCTCAATTACGGCTCATCCTACTCTTTTATGCTATGGACTGTTTATGGCCTTTTTAGTAAAACTCCCCATATTTGGCTTTCATCTATGACTACCAAAAGCGCACGTTCAAGCCCCAGTCGCCGGCTCAATAATCTTAGCAGCCATCCTCCTAAAACTAGGAGGATATGGCCTAATTCGTGTAGCCCCAAATGTTATAATTCCCAAAGTCCCACTTCTTCTTATTCTCTCATTTATTGCCTTATGAGGAGGACTAATAACAAGGCTCATCTGCCTTCAACAAACAGATATAAAATCGCTTATTGCCTACTCTTCCGTTGGGCACATAAGATTTATACTCTCTGGAATCTGTTCTCTCTCCTCCTGAGGAGCACAAGGAGCAATAATAATAATAGTCTCCCATGGCCTAGCCTCTTCAGGCCTGTTTATGCTAGCAAACTCAAACTACGAAATAACAAGTACACGAAGAATCTATCTCGCAAAGGGGGGGATTAGAAGATTGCCCTCTTTAACCCTTTGATGATTCTTAATGTCAGCTATAAACATAGCCGCTCCCCCATCACTTAACCTTTTAGCCGAACTTGACCTTTTTTCTTCAAGATTTTTCTTAAATTTTAAATTAGGACTAATCGCAGGGGCCCTAAGATTTATAGCCGCGGCCTATACCCTATTTCTCTTTACAGCCTCGCAACACGGACCTGCCTCAAAACACACAAAATCTCCAACTAATCTTACCTACCCCACCTACCTTAATGCCTTTCTCCACATTATTCCAGGAAATGTAATCCTATTAAAAACTTCCCTGCTTATAGGGTAGTTATTATAAGCTAATGTAAGGAGCATAAGGATTTTTGAAATCCTAAGATAGGTTCAATTCCTAGTCTTGTAACACTAAGACAATAAAATTAGTTTAAAAAAAACACTGAGTTGTGGTCTCAAAAATAAATTAATTTATTTTATTATGCTAAAACAACGACTAGGATACATCTTTAGGGCCCTCCTTTTATTTTCCTCAACCCTCTTTTTCAACCTTTTTATTAAACTAACAACAATAAACACTACTTTAATTTGTACTTGAGAAATTATTTCACTTAACTCCACACCTATAGAAATTACCCTTCTCTTAGACCCCATCAGTCTAAGATTTGCCAGCGTAGTATGTCTAATCTCCTCTAACATTATACTATTCTCCTTAGACTATATACACAATGACAAAGCCTACAAGCGATTTTTCTGACTTCTTCTATTTTTTGTTATCTCAATAAACCTTCTAATTCTTGTCCCAAACCTAATTTCCTTACTAGCAGGATGAGACGGCCTAGGTTTAACCTCTTTCTGCCTAGTAATTTATTATCAAAGAAAAAAATCCCTAAGGGCCGGGATAATTACCGTCTTAATAAACCGAATTGGAGACTCCATACTCTTAATAACAATTGGTCTAATAATAACCCAAGGCCATTGAAATATTAATGACACTCAAGTCCCCCATTCCTTCATAATCTTTATTGCCCTATTTGTAATTATTGCAGCTATAACTAAAAGAGCCCAAGCCCCATTTTCCAGCTGACTCCCCGCCGCAATAGCTGCTCCCACGCCCGTTTCTGCCCTAGTACACTCTTCAACATTAGTCACTGCCGGAGTATACCTCCTAATTCGATTTTATCCCTCAATCTATAACCTTAATCTTCCTATTTTCTTTAACACCCTCCTTTTTGTTGCAATTATTACAACACTCATAGCTGGAATTAGTGCAACACTAGAAAATGACCTAAAAAAAATTATTGCACTTTCAACCCTTAGCCAACTAGGAGTTATAGTAACGGCCACTGGGCTAGGCTTTCCACTATTAGCACTATTTCATCTATATACCCACGCCCTTTTTAAAGCAACTTTATTCCTCGCAGCAGGAAGAATTATTCATAGCTCCAAAGGCTATCAAGACATTCGAATACTCTCCAATATATGAAAATCTACCCCATTTTCGATAGTAACATTAAATATTTGCTCCCTCTCTCTTTGTGGTATTCCGTTCCTAGCAGGCTTTTATTCTAAAGACATAATTTTAGAATCCATAATTTCCTCTTCAAACCTTCTTATAATAATTACTGCTATAGTAGCCACCTTATTTACAATCATTTATTCCTTCCGCCTCCTAATTGCATCGACATGGTCACTCAACAAACCCCTCCCATGAAAACTTCAAACAACGGAAGAGGCCCCATTAACAATTTTCCCAATTCTAACCCTCACATCAGGGGCCATCTTAGGCGGCTCCCTATTTTACACTTTACTACTAAATACAGACACTGCCGCCCCCTTACCCGAACTATTTAAATTTATAGTTCCGGCCCTTATTATTACTGGTATCATAATAGCTTTTATATCCTGACACCCTCTACGGCCACCAAAGTACCCTAACTCCTCCCCCCTTAAACACCTACTATCAACTATATGATTCTTAACCTGGCTCTCATCTTCCCCCACAATAAAAGCCAATTCACTAAAAGGAAAACACATAACTAAAACCTTAGACTTTGGGTGAATAGAAGTATTTGGGGGCCAAGGCATATTCTTAATAAATAAACAAACAACTAAACAAAATCAACTTTGACAAATACAGCTAATTACCGTGCTAGGACTACTAATAATAGCCTTTTTCCTTTTTTTCTTAACCACCCTCCTTCTATATTCTTAAATGTCAAGATAGTTAAATTAATAACATAACACTGAAACTGTTAAAGTAAGCCCAATTTTCTTGGCACATCACCACTTAACTCCCAAAAATAAACGCACTTAAAAATCTAGTTTTGTAGCTTAAAGCATAATTTAAGCCACAACATATAAGTATTAAATAACTCATCCCTAATCCAACCAAAACAATCTCCCCCCAAACCTAACAAAGCTACATAATAATTTATTATATTTAAAACCTAAAATATATAACTAACCTTATAACTTTAAACAGGCAGCCCAAATAGTACTCCGTAATACTCCCCAAACAAAAAGCAAATGCCCACTTAAGGTAAGCCTCAAAACAACCAACGCAATCATGTATTCCGCTATAACAATTTATAAGTTAAAATACTATTCCAATATTCTATAAATCAACGGACACTATAATAGCTTATTCTGCGCGCCTTAAAACAATTAACACAAACACTTATCCAACTATAACAATTTATAGTTTAAAATATAATTAAAATACTAATACTATAAGCTCAACAAACAACATAATAAATTATTATATTTAAAGCCTAAAATATAATTAAGCCCTATACTTTCAAACAACTAACAAAACAAACACCCCCCCATAGCCCCCAAACAAAAGCAAATACCCAATTAAAATACATCTTAAAATTCCTAGCACAAACACTTATCCCGCTATAACAACCTATAATTTAAAGCATATCCGATAAATCCATAAAAATCAGTAATATATCACAACCCCCTTCTAAATAAAAGCCTAGTACCATTTATTATTACTATTAAACAACAAAGACGCCTTAGTGGTAAAACCCTTCTTTACTGACTTATTTTAGCCCGCCCGCCCACAAAGGAAAACAAAGAAATATTTTATACTACTCACTCTTTAAAACAGTCAATATTCTATACAGGTATTATTATTATTATATAACCTACATACGGGGGCCCCGTATATATATATAGACTATCGCTGACCTAATAATCCCCTAAATACCAGCCCTCAAATCTTAGGCCCCCAGCCAATCTGAGCCTAAATCTTCTTTGGCAAATACCTTCCTTATTTATGCGTTTCCACACTAAAATTGCTGTTTATTTAATGCCTTTTTCCTAAGACCCAAAGAATTGCAACAAAAATCACAAAATTTGGCCCCATGGTGAAAACCCTCACACTTCAAAACCAAACTTTTGCAACTTACCCCATCTCAAATTTTTTAAATTTTAGGCCCCAAAATTTTACTTAGTGATTTTCCCACTAATTGTTTTTTTGGAAAAAAGTTTAAAAAACTTTTTTTTGCTCCGTAGAAAGATCCCATTTAGATTCTGAGACACTACACACACACATAATTTTGGGCTTCTTTTGTTTTTAAAGCCTTAATTATAAATGCCCTATCCCTAACATCCCATAAGCCCAAAATAACTATTGTATCTCCTCGGTTTACAAAACTACTGCTTATTAAAACTTTTCGACCCATAAAACCCCTAATTTATTATTAAAATCCTATAAAGAATGATCATCTGAATATAAAGAGCCTAAAACAAAAAATATGTCCTACAACACGGCTACAACAAATTTAAATAAAAAGTAAAAAGGCCTCACAATAAGTAAACAAAAATTCTAGAAAAAGACATCTTATGAAAAGCCCCCGCTAATAGCGCCCAACCAGGCCTAAAGTAGCCTACCCAGAACCAATATTAACTGCTAAACGAATTGCCAAAGCCAAAGAATGAACTAAAACTCTTAATGTTTCAACAAGAACCAAAAACCTGGCCAGACACCAAAGGCTCCTTCTGACACCAAAGAAACAAGAACTTTCAAAGGTCTATGTAAAATCACAGAAACAATTATTCTTATTCATAAAGGTAAAGAAAGCCCCAAAGAAAAGTTTTAGTCCCAAAATTTTACTTAGTAATTTCCACTAATTGGTTTTTGGAAGAAGTTTTTAAAACTTTTTTGCTCCATAAAAAATTCCATTTAGGTTCTGAGACACTATAAACACACGAACACGCACAATTTCAGGCTTCTCTTGTTTTTAGGGCCTTAATTATGAGTACCCTAGCCTAACATCCTGGCAGCCCAAAATAACTATTATATATCGTCAGTTTACAAAACTACTGCTTGTTCAAGCTCCTAAGGCTATAAGACTCTAAGTTATTATAAAATTCCTATAAAGGATGATCATCTGAATATAGAGAGCCTAAAACAAAAAAAATATACCCCTGCAACACAGCTACAACAAATTCAAATAAAAAATAAAAAGACCTCACAATAAATAAACAAAAAACTCTAGAAAAAGACATTTTATGAAAAGCCCCCGCTAAGTAGCCCCCAACAAGACCTAAAAGAATATGCCCAGAACCGATATTAGCTGCTAAACGAATTGCCAAAGTCAAAGGACGAACTAAAACTCTTAATGTTTCAACAAGAACTAAGAACCTCGCTAGATACCAGGGGGCTCCTTCCGGCATCAAAGAGGCAAGGACTTTCAAAGGTCTATGTAAAACCCCAGAAACAATTATTCTTATTCATAAAGGTAAAGAAAATCCCAAAGTAACTGCCAAATGCCTAGTAGGGCTAAACACATAAGGGATTAAACCTGCAAAGTTTAAAGAAATAATACAAAAAAAAATAGAAGCAAGAAGGCCCACAAAGCCCCCTCAAACTGCCCCAAAAGACCGCATAGAGTCTGGCCTAAGAGCTTTTTTTAGTAATACTGCTAATAACATCAATCGAGAAGCTCTTGCCCATATTGACCCACTAACCAACACTAATATCCACAAGGCCATAACTCATACTATTCCTCTAAGAGAAAAGATGACACAATTATGGTCATCAAAAGAAGAAAAAATATCAACCATCATACTATTTTATTCACTAAAGCCCCACTAAACTAGTCTAATTTCAGTACCACACACTCTCTCTTGGCTTAAATTTTTTATTTTCCCTAATAAGCCCAACTCTTAAGTCCTGATTCCTTTCCCACCATAATAAAGATAAAACAAGAAAAACAACAGCTCAAAATAATACAAACAAAAACAGTCAACTTAATGGAGAAAGCTGTGGCATATTAAAGCTACCCTATATGGGAGATTAAAGCTATTTAACTTTATTTTAACTCTATCTAAATTCTAAGCTAATTTTTCTCTCAACACCATCTCGTAAGAACTCACCTAGCTCACGCACAAAAGCTCTCATGATCTACTACCTCTACAACAATTGGTATAAAAGAATGATTTGCGCCACAAAGCTCAGAACATTGACCATAAAATACTCCAGGACGGTTACAAATAAAAGACACTTGGTTTAATCGCCCCGGAACAGCATCAACTTTAACCCCTAAAGAGGGCACTGTCCAAGAATGAAGAACATCCGAAGAGGTTACCAACACTCGAACCCTAACCCCTATAGGCACAATTATTCGTATATCAGCCTCTAGTAAACGATACTCCCCAACCTCCAACTCATCAGTGGGCACCATGTAAGAGTCAATCTCAATTGGTTCCAAAAAATCATAATACTCATAAGCCCAATACCACTGATGTCCCAGTGCCTTCACAGTTAATCCGGGCTCCCAAATCTCGTCGGATAAATACAGCAGCTGCAAAGAAGGTAAAGCAAGAAATAATAACACAACCGCAGGTAAAATTGTTCAAATAATCTCTAACCCCTGACTCTCTATAATAAAACGAGCAGTAAACTTATTATAAATTAGCCCGACAGACACATACCCAACCAGCCTTATTACTAAAACAAAAACAACCATAGCATGGTCATGAAAAAAAATTAACTCCTCCATAAAAGGAGACCTTGAATCTTGAAAACCTAATTGACCTCAAAAAGCCATAAACCTTATAAAAAAATAGCCCCGTTTTCAGGTAAATTATGAAAATCTAAAGGTAAAACATCATTTCACTCTAAAGAAATACTAAAATGCCCCCTTCTTATAACCTTTCGACAGGATACTAACCTCTCCCACACAATCACTATAAATCATAAAACAGCAACAAAAGATACAAAAGACCCTACCCTAGAAACAACATTTCATATAACATAAGCATCTGGGTAATCAGAATAACGACGAGGCATACCCCTAAGACCTAAAAAATGCTGAGGAAAAAAAGTTATGTTAACCCCAATAAATATTATATAAAAATGGGACTTAGTTCAACGAGAATGAAGGCTTAGCCCTGTTAATAAGGGGTATCAATGAGTAAATCCGGCAAAAAGGGCAAAAACAGCTCCTATAGACAAAACATAATGAAAATGGGCAACTACGTAATAAGTATCATGAAGCATAATATCCAAAGAAGAATTAGATAAAATAATACCCGTTAATCCCCCCACAGTAAATAAAAAAATAAAACCTAAAGCCCATAGTATAGGGGCTTCACCTACAACCCCCGACCCTATAATAGTTGCTATTCACCTAAAAACCTTAATTCCAGTAGGAATTGCAATAATCATAGTAGCAGCTGTAAAATAAGCACGAGTATCCACGTCCATCCCCACAGTAAATATATGATGCGCCCAAACAATAAACCCTAAAAGGCCAATAGCTAATATAGCATAAATTATACCTAATCTACCAAAAGTCTCTTTTTTGCAAGAATAAAAAGATACCACATGAGAAATTATTCCAAACCCTGGTAAAATTAAAATATAAACCTCAGGATGACCAAAAAATCAAAAAAGATGTTGAAAAAGAATAGGATCCCCTCCTCCTGCAGGATCAAAAAAAGAAGTATTAAAATTACGATCGGTTAACAATATTGTTACTGCCCCAGCTAACACAGGAAGAGATAAAAGTAATAAAATAGCTGTAATTTTTACAGATCATACAAACAAAGGAACCCGCTCAAGAGTTATCCCCCTTCACCGTATATTAATCACAGTAGTAATAAAATTTACAGCCCCTAAAATAGAAGAAACACCAGCTAAATGAAGAGAAAAAATAGCTAAATCAACTGCGACCCCCCAATGAATATCATAATTAGATAAAGGAGGATAAACAGTTCATCCAGTCCCAACCCCATACTCAACAGCAGCAGAAGACAAAAGCAAAATTAAAGAAGGCGGAAGTAATCAAAACCTTATATTATTTAAGCGAGGAAAGGCCATATCTGGGGCCCCCAATATTAAAGGAACTAACCAGTTCCCAAATCCCCCAATTATTATAGGCATAACTAAAAAAAAAATTATAATAAAAGCATGTGCAGTTACTACAACATTATACAAATGATCATCCCCCATAAACCTCCCTGGCTGCCCTAACTCTCTTCGAATAAGCACCCTTAAACCAGTCCCAACTAGTCCACACCAAATACCAAAAATTAGGTAAAGGCTTCCGATATCTTTATGATTAGTAGAAAAAAACCAACGCATACTCTCACCCCTAATTAAGCCCCACCAAACATTTCTTCTTTTATCCCCCCCCTAACTGAAATCAAAATCCTAAAATAAGCCCAAAAGGAACAACCCCTCCTCAAATCAAACAAACAATTTTCTCAAAAACACCTATTTCTCATCCCCCTCTCCCATGTTTTATTCCCCCAAATGAAAAACTTACAGAAAAAAATAAAGATAAATAATAATACAGCCTTAAAACAGATCCTAAAACACAAATTAAGCCTAACCCTAAATACTCCTCAGCCGCCCCAATTATTACACACAACTTAGCAAAAAATCCAATAAAAGGAGGCAAACCCCCCAAAGACAAAAGCCTAATCATCATTATAACCTGCTGCCCCCACCTCCCCTCATAAAAATTATAGGCATCCCTAACCCCCTTTATTATATTAAATACTACTAAAAGAAAAACCCAACATAAACTAAAAACATACATTCTATAATACAAATAAACAAAAAATATTCCACACTTACAACATAAAATTAACCACCCTATATGCACAATAGAAGAATAAACTAACACACCGCGTAGTCTGCTCTGATTTATCCCACCAATCCCACCAAACAAAGCCCTCAATACCGCTACCAACCCAAAATATCCAAAATAAAAACTTAAATACCTTCCAAAAAAAAGAAGGGGAGCAATTTTTTGCCAAGTTAATAATAAAAAACACCTTACCCAATTACACCCCCCCACAACCCCTGGTAATCAAAAATGAAACGGGGCCACCCCTATTTTTAATAATATTCTAATACAAATCAATAACCTTTGATAATTAGAAGATAAATAAACCTCTAGCCCCCCGTATCTTCAATAAAGACTTAGCCCCCCAAATAATATAATACCCCTTCCCAATCCCTGAATAAGAAAATATTTTATTCCAGATTCAATTTCTTGAAAACTTCCAGAATAAACCATTATAGGAACAAAACCGATTACATTAATTTCTAAACCTAATCACACGCACACCCAATGAGAACTGCAAATTGCCTCCCACCTTCCAACCAACACCAAAAAAAAAAAAAAGCTGAGAAACCCTCGAAATCGTTGCATCACAAATTAGTA